CGCGGTCGAATCCACTTTGAATTTGATAAATGCATTGCTTGTGAAGTATGTGTTCGGGTATGCCCTATAGATCTCCCCGTTGTTGATTGGAAATTGGAAACCGATATTCGAAAGAAACGATTGCTTAATTACAGTATTGATTTCGGAATCTGTATATTTTGTGGAAACTGTGTTGAGTATTGTCCAACGAATTGTTTATCAATGACTGAAGAATATGAACTTTCTACTTATGATCGTCACGAGTTGAATTATAATCAAATTGCTTTGGGTCGGTTGCCAATGTCAGTAATTGGAGATTCCACAATTCGAACAATTAGGAATTCGACTCAAATCAAAAAAGGCACGGCTAAACCACTTGATTCAAGAACAATTACCAATTACTAAGATTCCGTTTTGATTGAAAGTAGCGAAGCTTCCTTCATTTTATTTTGCTTAGACAATAACTAAAAATCCTAAAGGGGTTGAGAGTAATGATTTTCATATATTCATAAAAATATATTTATCTATTCTCGGTATATTAAAATACTACATTACATACAGTATATATATATAAATATCATATCTGTGATTATAATATATAAATAAAAAAAAAGAAAATAGAATAATTATTCTATACTCTAAATAATTTAAATAATTGAATCGAGAAATTTTTTAAATGCAATTTTGAACGAAACTTTCAGATAAACAAATGGTATTCAATCATTCATATAATAAATAAACATATCTACATCAACCCACACACGACCCTATATTGATTTAATTCAATTAGAAGGGTATCAAAAAATAGGTAACCTCTTCTTTTTTTTTTGTTTGTTCAATAAGGTCATGAAAAATTTCTACTTAATTTATCTTTTATTTTACATAGAATGGATTTGCCTGGACCAATACATGATTTTCTTTTAGTTTTTTTGGGATTGGGTCTTATAGTGGGAAGTCTAGGAGTGGTATTACTTACCAATCCAATTTTTTCTGCCTTTTCGTTGGGATTGGTTCTTGTTTGTACATCCTTATTCCATATTCCATCGAACTCCCATTTTGTAGCTGCTGCACAGCTCCTTATTTATGTGGGAGCAATAAATGTATTAATTGTATTTGCCGTGATGTTTATGAATGGTTCAGAATATTACAAAGATTTCTATCTTTGGACTGTTGGAGATGGAGTCACTTCACTGGTTTGTACAAGTATTTTTTTTTCATTAATTACTACTATCCCAGATACGTCATGGTACGGTATTATTTGGACTACAAGGTCAAACCAGATTATAGAGCAGGACTTGATAAATAATGGTCAACAAATTGGGATTCATTTATCAACAGATTTTTTTCTTCCATTTGAACTTATTTCGATAATTCTTTTAGTTGCCTTGATCGGTGCAATTGCTATGGCTCGTCAGTACTAAATATTTCGAAATTGAATAATATAAAATTATATTAATTAAATTAATATAGACTTGTTCTTTTCTTCTTTAAAATATTTTTTTTATTGTTCATGTATATAAATATAAAGATAAAGTATAAAAAAAAGGAAAAAAAAAACGGAATTTTTCTATATTTATATCTATTTTCTATTACCAATACCTTTTTGCGTACTTTTTTAATTCTATTTTAGTCAATTGAATCGGTTAAATTGTTGTTCATATTGAAATGAATCGAGATTGATGAGGAGTTGTTCAATGATGCTCGAACATGTACTTGTTTTGAGTGCCTATTTATTATGCATCGGTATCTATGGATTGATTACAAGTCGAAATATGGTTCGAGCGCTTATGTGTCTTGAGCTTATACTGAATGCAGTTAATATAAATTTCGTAACATTTTCGGATTTATTTGATAGTCGCCAATTAAAAGGAGACATTTTCTCGATTTTTGTTATAGCAATTGCAGCTGCTGAAGCAGCTATTGGATTAGCTATTGTTTCATCAATTCATCGTAACAGAAAATCAACTCGTATCAATCAATCGAATTTGTTGAATAAATAGGGTTTATAAAAAAAATATAGAGTATCTGCCAATAAAAAAATGGGTATGTGCAGCATATAGTGCTATTTGATAAAATGTAATAAATCAAAGTATCTTGGCCTTCTTTCATGAGCAGATCCAGAAGTAGATTGATTCTGGTAAATCTACTAAATCATTGATTCATCTGGTGTCTACAATATATAATTCATTTACTACTTTACTAGATCGAAATTTTATGATGTTAAAAAAAAATTATAGATCCAATGTCACATTCAGTAAAGATTTATGATACATGTATAGGGTGTACTCAATGTGTACGAGCTTGCCCCACAGATGTATTAGAGATGATACCCTGGGACGGGTGTAAAGCTAAACAAATTGCTTCTGCTCCAAGAACAGAAGACTGTGTAGGTTGTAAAAGGTGTGAATCCGCTTGCCCAACCGATTTTTTGAGTGTCCGGGTTTATTTATGGCACGAGACAACTCGTAGCATGGGTCTAGGTTATTGATACGTTCGAGAAAATTCCACTTGAATCCATCATTTTTTATCTTTACCGACAAAACCCGTACTCGAGAAAAGAAATATATATAATAATCAAACTAATAATTTTTTCTTTTCTCGAGTACGGGTTTTCGGGTCAAAGTCAAAGTAAGTGTATCTTGTTTTTACCACGAATGATTTTCCTTGGTTAACTATAATTGTTGTTTTGCCGATATTCGCGGGTACTTTCATTTTCTTTTTCCCTCATAGAGGAAATAAGGTTATTAGGTGGTATACTATTTGTATATGCCTATTAGAACTACTTCTAATGGCCTATGTATTCTGTTATCATTTCCAATTGGATGATCCATTAATCCAATTGGAGCAAGATTATAAATGGATAAATTTTTTTGATTTTCATTGGAGACTGGGAATTGATGGGCTTTCCATAGGACCCATTTTACTCACGGGATTCATCACTACTTTAGCTACTTTAGCGGCTTGGCCAGTTACTCGAGATTCAAAATTGTTCCATTTCCTTATGTTAGCAATGTACAGCGGCCAAATAGGATTATTTTCTTCTCGAGATCTTTTACTTTTTTTTATCATGTGGGAATTAGAATTAATTCCTGTCTACCTACTTTTATCCATGTGGGGAGGGAAGAAACGTTTGTACTCAGCTACAAAGTTTATTTTGTACACCGCGGGGGGTTCCATTTTTCTCTTAATGGGAGTTCTAGGTATGGGTTTATATGGTTCCAATGAACCAACATTAAATTTTGAAACATCAGCCAATCAGCCGTATCCTGTGGCATTGGAAATACTATTCTATTTTGGATTTCTTATTGCTTATGCTATCAAATTACCGATTATACCTCTACATACATGGTTACCAGATACCCATGGGGAAGCCCATTACAGTACATGTATGCTTTTAGCTGGAATCTTATTAAAAATGGGAGCATATGGATTGGTTCGTATCAATATGGAATTATTACCCCATGCTCATTCTATATTTTCTCCCTGGTTGATGATAGTAGGTGCAATTCAAATAATCTATGCAGCTTCAGCATCTCCGGGTCAGCGTAATTTAAAAAAGAGAATTGCCTATTCCTCTGTATCTCATATGGGTTTCATAATTATAGGAATTAGTTCCATAACTGATACAGGACTCAACGGGGCCCTTTTACAAATGATCTCTCATGGATTTATCGGTGCTGCACTTTTTTTCTTGGCAGGAACGAGTTACGATAGAACACGTCTTGTTTATCTCGATGAAATGGGGGGAATAACTATCCCAATGCCAAAAATATTTACAATGTTCAGTAGCTTTTCGCTGGCTTCTCTTGCATTGCCTGGAATGAGTGGTTTTGTTGCAGAATTTGTAGTATTTTTTGGATTAATTATGAGCCAAAAATTTCTTTTAATGCCAAAAATACTAATAACTTTTGTAACGGCAATTGGAATGATATTAACTCCTATTTATTCATTATCTATGTTACGTCAGATGTTCTACGGATATAAGCAATTTAATTCTCAAAATTCTCATTTTTTAGATTCTGGGCCGCGAGAACTATTTCTTTCAATCTGTATTTTTCTACCCGTAATAGGTATTGGTATTTATCCGGATTTCGTTCTCTCACTATCAATTGACAAGGTAGAAACTATTATATCTAATTATTTTTATAGATAGTTAGTTTTTATTTTAAAATTTTATAATAAAAAAGTGAAAAAAAAAGTTAAAAAAATGAATTAACTTAAACTTAATAAAATAAACTAAAATTGTAATCAATTTGTAGTTTTTGAAAATCATTTGAATCAAGTCAAATGATTTTCAAAAACTCGTACAAACTTTCGTTATCTATGCTTATGCTATTCCTATTATGTATTTGATATTCTATTCGTAACTGCTTTTTTTTTTCAATTAAATGTTAATGCGAATGAACCATAACTATGCAGCCCTATTCCTAATAGATTTACTCCAAAATAGCATATCCAAATTATAAAAAATCCTATAGAAGCCACAATTGCAGAATTTGAGCCTTGCAAATTTTCATTTGTTCTAGTATGTAAATAAATTGCGAATATTGTCCAAGTAATAAATGCCCAAGTTTCTTTTGGGTCCCAATTCCAGTAGGATCCCCACGCTTCATTAGCCCATACTGCTCCCGAAAGAATACCTATGGTTAAAAATAGAAAACCAAGACTAATGACACGAGAACTCCAACAATCCAATTGCTGAATTAATTGATGCCTGTGATAATTTCTAAACGAAATAAAACAATTGTTTTGTAAAACATGGCTTATTTCATTCACGTATTGAATTTTTCCAAATGAAAATAACCTAAAATGGTTGTTTTTACATTTAAAATTTTTTTTTTTATTTTTTCGAAATGTAATGGCTAGAAGAGCTACTGATAATAATGATCCGCAGAGAAGAGATGCATAGCTCAATACCATCATACTTACGTGCATCATTAACCACTGTGATTGTAGAGCAGGTACTAATATTGTGGATTGATGCATTTCAGTTAAAAGACCTGAGGTGGCAAATCCTTGAGTCAAAATAGCACTGGGTGCAGTTATTGCACTTAGAAGATTTTTTTGTTTTCTAAAAAAAGGAAGCATATGAATAATGGATAAACTCCATGAAAGGAACATTAATGATTCATATAAATTACTTAAGGGTAAATGCCCCGAATAAATCCAACGAATAACTAATAATCCTGTTATACATAAAAAAGCGGCTACCATTCCTTTTTCCGACGAATCATATAATCCTACGATTTCGTGGACTAATAAGTTAATCAAATAAATCGTCAGTACGATTGAAACAATCGACAAGGAAATGTGAGTTAATATATGTTCTAAAGTAAAAAATATCATAAAAAATCCTAAAAAGGATATCCTCCAAGAATGGAATGGAGATCTGAAATTATATTCTATCCATTATAGGAATTATTAGAGTATTTATTTTACTAGTATTTCTTTTTTAGAAATATGCCGCTACTCGGACTCGAACCGAGATGCTCTAGCACTGCTTCCTAAGAGCAGCGTGTCTACCGATTTCACCATAGCGGCTTGCTCGAAATCATAATAGCCCATTCATTTTTAATCGTCGAGATTGGAGGAGTAAATTTAATGCAATATTAATTTTGCCGAAAGATTCAAAATATCCTTTTAATTCCTATTTAAACGTTCAATAATCATTACCTTACTTAATTGTAGTGTGAGGTGGGGCTATTGTTGTTAGTTTTAAAACCGCACTGAATGGTTTTTCGTGTGGTTTAAGTTCTTTTAAAATTTTAGAATTGTAAGGAGGTTTAAAATGTTTGTTGGATAGGTTGAAAACTGGATTAACTATAAATTGCCAATTGCTAGGATTTAAATTGTACCCATAATTCGTGGTACTATTTATCAAACTAATTAAGTATTAGTCAAACCAATTAGTAGGCTGTAGATATACCAGTGAAAATTTGTCTTCAATATTTCTAAAACGATTTTTCATTATGGAATGGATATTGTGCTTTATGGATAGGTATCTTAATGTATTCTATAGTTAAAGTTAAGTTAAAACATAGAATATATATTCGGCATCCAGAACCCAATAAGCCTTTAAAAATTAAAAGAAAAATATCATTTTTGTGAAAAGTGAATCGATGGGGAAAATAACAATCCCCATCCCACAAAAACCCACTAACGAGAAAGAGAAAACTTTGTAAAGAGAAAAATTATATATTGTGCCTAATTTTTCGAGCCTTTGTCTAGTAGACACAAAAATGTTATCCTACAACATACGACAATAGAAAATTGCATCTCATTAAGTTTACCATATTAATGGTAATTTCTTATCTTATAAATTATCGAATTCGTTGGTTCATATCGATTAAGATTATTCCAAGACTTTTCCAAGTCTTTATTATATAATATATTATATTACTTGTTTGTTGTACAAAAAAGCTTTTAGAATTCCCGGTCGAAAGGGATTTTGCTAAAGAAAAAGCTTTTATTCCTGCCCAATACACTTTATTTTTCCAAAAATTTTTACGAATATGCTTTTTGGACATAGAAATACGCTTTTTTTGAACCGCCATTCCAAAATGCAGAGGTTATTCATTTTATAGTTAAATGTGGAAGACATTTATTGTTCAAAAAAATATATAATTTTTTTATTACTCAAATTTACATACAATATTTTGAAGAAAGAATTATTTATACTGACTAGTATTATATATATATAACTATATTCGAATGAAGATATTTATATATATACATGGTATTCATGGCTATAGAAATCGAGTTGCTTTCCATTGGTAAAAAAGAATCAAAAAGAGTTTCAATTGTCTATTTTTTCCATGTTGCATTTCATGTAATTTCAAAAAAGAAATCGAAAAGTTTAAGAACCCTTACCTAATTTAAGAAAACTAGACTGTAAAACTCTTTCTATTAATTGTAATTGATCGAGGATCAAGAAAGTATATCTAATCTAATTAAAATTAGAAAAAATAAGTATCCATTAGTAATAAATTTATTAAACGATATGTTATTTGAACCAGAAATTCAAATTATTATTGCAGTTCTGTGCAAACTGAAGTGATGAGTAACAAATCGACGAACATCAATAAAATTAATCACAAGTATAAGTTTAAGTTGCTTTATTGAAAGAAATATAAGCAACTCACTCAGTTTCCCAACGGACTAGTTCACAACCGATTAATGATTCCGAATTCTGAATTCCGAATCAATTAACGAAAATAAGAAAAGAATCTCCTTGTTTTTTTGTTTATCGGGTTGAGTTATTGGTGGATCATAGGATACTCGGAAAAAAGTACTTTTTTTTTTCATAATTTTTGGACTTGTTTTATGTATATAAACTAAATTATTGTAATAATGAAATGATTGAAAATATTATATTCTCTATGTTCATATATCTTAATCTTTAATTTAAAAAAAAAAGAATAACTTTATCAGACTTAATCGTTTTTATTTGACTATTTGGAAATCATCAGAATTCTTAATTCTATTTCTATATTAATTCTATTTCTATTAAAGTCTTTTCATATCTTGATTTTTTTTTTGCTCCGTTCTAAATATAAAAGAGTTGGTGAATCGGAAACAATTTAACAATAAAAAAAGGTTTATTTTTTATGGAATATACGTATCAATATGCGTGGATCATACCTTTCGTCCCCCTTCCGGTTCCTATAGCAATAGGGGTAGGCCTTTTTCTTTTCCCGGCGGCAACAAAAAATATTCGTCGTATATGGGCTTTTCTTAGTGTTTTATTACTAAGTATCGTTATGATTTTTTCCGCCAATCTGTCTATTCAGCAAATAAATGGCAGTCCATCCTACCAATATGTATGGTCTTGGACCCTAAATAATGATTTTTCTTTAGATTTAGGCCACTTAATAGATCCGCTTACTTCCATTATGTTAATATTAATAACTACTGTTGGAATAATGGTTCTTATTTATAGTGACAATTATATGTCTCATGATCAAGGCTATTTGACATTTTTTGCTTATATTAGTTTTTTTAACGCTTCGATGCTGGGATTAGTTACTAGTTCAAATTTGATACAAATTTATATTTTTTGGGAATTAGTTGGAATGTGTTCGTATCTATTAATAGGTTTTTGGTTCACACGACCCCTTGCCGCAACTGCTTGTCAAAAAGCGTTTGTAACTAATCGTGTAGGGGATTTTTTTTTATTTTTAGGAATCTTAGGTCTTTATTGGATAACGGGGAGTTTTGAATTTCGGGATTTGTTTGAAATAGCCAATAATTTGATTGATAATAATGGGGACAATTCTTTATTTCTTACTTTGTGTGCTTCCCTATTATTTGTAGGTTCGGTTGCCAAGTCTGCGCAATTCCCTCTTCATGTATGGTTACCTGATGCTATGGAAGGCCCTACTCCTATTTCGGCTCTTATACATGCTGCTACTATGGTAGCAGCAGGAATTTTTCTTGTAGCTCGACTTTTTCCTCTTTTTACAGTCATACCTTACATACTGAATATAATTTCTTTGGTAGGTATAATAACAATACTATTAGGAGCTACTTTAGCTCTTGCTCAAAGAGACATTAAAAGAAGTCTAGCCTATTCTACAATGTCGCAATTGGGCTATATTATGTTAGCTTTAGGTATGGGATCTTATCGAACTGCTTTATTTCATTTGATCACTCATGCCTATTCGAAAGCATTATTGTTTTTAGGATCTGGCTCCATTATTCATTCAATGGAAACTATTGTTGGGTATTCCCCAGATAAAAGCCAGAATATGGTTCTTATGGGTGGTTTAAAAAAATATGTCCCAATTACAAAAATTTCATTTTTTTTAGGCACGCTTTCTCTTTGTGGTATTCCACCTCTTGCTTGTTTTTGGTCCAAAGATGAAATTCTTAATGATAGTTGGTTGTATTCACCCATTTTTGCAATAATAGCTTATTTCACAGCAGGATTAACTGCATTTTATATGTTTCGGATGTATTTACTTACTTTTGAAGGTCATTTAAATAGTAATTGTAAAAATTACAGCGGAAAAAAAAATAATGTGTTCCATTCAATATCTATCTGGGGAAAAAAAGGACAAAAAGTAAAAAAAAATAATTTGATTTTATCAACAATGAATCATAATCAAAGAATTTCTGTTTTTTCGAAAAAAGTATATCCTATTGTTGGTAATGTAGTAACCAATATGATGGGGTCTCTTATTACTATACAAAATTTTTCCAATAAAAAAATTTCCACATATCCTTATGAATCGGACAATAATATGTTATTACCACTTCTTATATTGGTCTTAGTTACTTTGTTCGTTGGATCCATAGGAATTCCTTTTGGTCAAGGAATAATTCATTTAGATATATTATCCAGATGGTTAACTCCATCAATAAACTTTTTACATCCAAATTATGATTTTGATTGGGATGAATTTGTGATAAATGCTATTTTTTCAGTCAGTATAGCATATTTCGGAATATTTATAGCGTTTCTTTTCTATGGGCCTGCTTATTCCAATTTTAATAATTTGAACTTAATAAATTTATCTGTTCAAATGGGTCCTAGGAGAATTATTTGGGACAAAATACTCAATTTTATATATAATTGGTCATATAATCGTGGTTACATAGACGCTATTTATACAAAAACCTTAACTACAGGTATAAGAGGGCTGGCAGAACTAAGTTATTTTTTTGATAAACAAGTAATTGATGGAATTACGAATGCTGTTGCTATTCTAAATTTATTTGTAGCAGAAATTATTAAATATGTAGGGGGAGGACGAATCTCTTCTTATCTCTTCTTTTACTTATTTTATGTATTTATTTTTATAGCAATTTACTGTATTTTACAATTTTAAATCAAAAGTGTTTTTTATTTTTTCTTCAAATTCTCGGTAATCAGTAGTAAGGGCAGTAGGAAGAGCGATATCATGAAGTTTGTTTATCCAAAGAGTTTCGATAGAATCTTCTATCGAGTTTATTAAATACTCGTTCATGTTTGAACCTGAATACAATTCTTTGATTGTTCCACGATGGGGTCCATTCAAAA